CAGAAGAAGGTTTTATTAAGCATACGCGGATAGAACTATAGCTATCTATATATATGTCTTTCCTTTTTTTTATTGCGTGTCTATTCTGTAGAGCGCATGTCGTGCTCTAGCAAAATATCGATTTTCTATACTATAGGAATCATAAACAGATAAGATATCTAATTAGAGATATACGTGTAATAATTTATGTTCTGGGGTTTACATATACTCATAATTGTTGTTATAATTGAAATGGAGAAGGCTTTTTTTTATTGAAAAGAATCAATACTGGATAGTTATATATCCATTTTGATTTTCTTATATCATTCGGGAAATACAATTTTAGATTCAAATTCGAGAATCGTTCATGAATTTTCAGTCAATAGTTAACGGTTCCAATTTGTCCTGAATTTTGGCTTTTGTGACTGAAAATTCACATTTTGTTTTTCCTTTCTATTGAAAGGAGAAAGAATTCAGATAGTGCGTGTTTTGACATACTATACAAAATGAATCAAAGAGATAGATCCAATCCAAAAAAGGAAGGATTTCTTTTAGGAAAGGGATTCAGATTAAGAAAAATAGGATTCAAGATACAAGTAAAAAAAAAAGAAGTTTAGTAAGAAAAAAAGGGGGGGGGGCATTTTCGTCTATTTTATATTTCTATTTTATATTGCCTTGGCGACATGGCCGAGTGGTAAGGCGGGGGACTGCAAATCCTTTTTCCCCAGTTCAAATCCGGGTGTCGCCTGATCAACAAAAGACGCGAAATACCTTATTCCGTTTTGCTGATATAACTTGTTGAATTTGTCCCCAATAGAAGCAGCGGAGGAAAAAGACTCGTGATATTTCCAAGAGCGCTACTGCTTATTTTGTTTGCGCTTAATCTTTCCCGATTCTACTAGCAATCATATAAGAACTTCTTATAATTAATTGGTTCTAATTAATTGAATTGGATTTTTTGCATTGTTTCATCAATGGTATTGAACAAAATCTTTTTTTTTTTTTACTCTGCGCCAGCGATAATAATATTAGTATTAGTGACTGATATTATTATTAGTGACTATTATTATTATTAGTGACTATTATTATTATTAGTGACTATTATTAGTGAAAAATAATGGAAAAAAGTGAACAATACTAGCAAAATTCCTTCATATTCATAGAGATAGGGGACATAATTCACATGGATATAGTAAGTCTCGCTTGGGCTGCTTTGATGGTAGTCTTTACATTTTCCCTTTCACTCGTAGTATGGGGAAGAAGTGGACTCTAGGGATACTACTGATTGAGTTGAGAAATGAAACTCTATCAATTCTTTTATAGATCGTTCTGCAAAGACTTTTTAATTTAACTATTTTAAATTGAACTATTTATATTGAAATTGAATTCTATTATTGAATTCAATTTCTAAATTCTATTCGATTCGAGTGGAGTAATTTATTCTATGAATAATATCTGAATAATACCCTTTTAATCATAATCAAATAAATATTTTAATGATTCCCGTGTTCATATTTCAAAAGTAAAAAGAATACAAATGATAGGAAAGTTATTCCAACCGAATTCTTCCTAAATTCTCTATTTTGCTAAACTGGCTCTTATCCGAGTTATATATGGACAATAAGGAACAGCAGAACCTTTTTTACTTTTTATTTACTTTTTATTTGTTTGCCTTTTTCCGGTTCAAAGACAAAAGAAAGTAGTTCTTTTTTTAGTTATTTAAAAGTTATTAAATTAAGTGATTTTCTACGGGAAATAAAATAGACATAGTGATTCTCTAACGGGATACTCCGCATACTAAGATATTTTCTTGGAGAAGTCACATATTGCGTACTTAGTGCTTAGTGCTTTGTTTAATATTTGTTTTCTTTTTTTAGTTTTAGAAATTCGATTTATGCTATACTTTATTGACTTGACTCATTTCATATTATGATTCAAAGATTTAAAATCGGCGGGGTTTACTAATCCTTTTCTTTTCGTCGAAATCTGAAAAAGTTTTTATAAAACTCCTTTCCTTGGATGATTTGTCAACTGTTCAATCAATTACTTCTTTGGAATGCTAAAAAAAGATTTCTTGATTTTCTTTTATTAATACATACCCCGACTATTCTTTTTTTTTTTTCTTTTCATTGATTTTATTATTTCAATGGATTCCGGGATTCATATTGAAAATAATCAGAAATCCAGGAATTGGAATCATAAGAGTAAGAGGCGCCTTTCAACTATTCCAGATTAATTGGAACCAACACAAATCAAACATATGAAGAAAAGAAATCCAATTTAAACCTTATGTACATTCCATATAGATAATTAATATCTATTATCTATATATCTATATATGAATATGAAGATGACATTCTAGATTGATCCATATTAAGCCCAGATCTTTCTACAGTACAACTTTATATACTAGAATAACAAAAATAGATAGTATGGTAGTAAATATATTACTTTCTACCATACTATCGGATCTCATAGAATCCTGCTGATTCTAGTTCGCTCATTTCAGCTAAAACGCAAAATTGGAATTCTTTTCATTTTATTTCGTTAATTCTTGATATTGATAAGAACTAAGAAGTCAAGTTTCATTCAAATTAATCACTTTGACTAACAGTTTTCACATATATTATAAGTAAAAAAGCAGTAGGAACTAGAATGAACAGTGCAGTAGCAATAAATGCGAGAATATTTACTTCCATAATCTCATCGTTTCGTTTTTCTTTACTTCACAATAATTCGGGATTTAATCCCATAATAGATGATAAATCTTTCGCCTCTAAATTCAATGGGATGAATTCCATCTCGATGATATCGAATCAGATCAATATCATGAATAACAATATCTGAACTCTCAAATCGATTTATCGTCGAGAATTGAATAGTATAACATAGAAAGATCATTTATTCATACCAAATCCAAAAATGGATTCCTGACCCAATCGAAAATTTCCTTACTTTGTTACTTTATTTATCATTCTTTTCCATTCTTTCTTTTCTATAAAACTCTCTTCTTCCTTGTACAATCATCTGACTAAGTATCATCTAATCATCTTTAAACTTACATAGGTTACAAACAAAACAAACCCAAACAAACAATAGAAACGAAATGGGAAAGGGGGAGTTATGTTCTAAACTCCTTTTTTGAATGATCTAATCTTTTTGGATTGGAAAACAAAAAAAAAAGTGTGATAAAGATAAGTCCTAGTACAGTATAAAAAAAATCGAATATTCTACCAAATTCACTTTTTTAAAGTTTGTTTTTTCTTCGGCAGAAACCCTTAAAAAAGATTATCCATTCCCTCTCTCTATAAGAGGGGCAGGGTCCTTATTTGATTTTTATTTTTTTAATATACTCTTTACTTGAATTAGTAATGGGATCCATATAATATATCAAAACTTCAGTGTACAATTTGAATGAGATAGATTGTTTCAAATTCAAACTAGTAATCGAGGTTACACAAAATCGGAGCCAAAAAAGAAGAGACTTTTCCGATTAAAAGGATTTTATCAAAGAAATTAAAGTCATTTTGTATCGTACAAATAAGAATTCCATTTGTGTATGTGCTACCGGGAAAGATAGGGTACTCGATTCGATTTCATTATACGGATCGGGAGTAATCGAAAAGGCAAAATTCAGTGCGGTATCTCTTGGAATCCTGAATATGACGCTACCAATAATTGTACTAATCCACATGTGTCTTTACCCATCTCCACCGATACTAGTTGAAGAAATGAAAATGACCATATTTGTATTTGCTTTGATGAAAAACGAAAATAAAGAAAATAAATATAAAATATATAAATAAATAATATAAAATAATAATAAGGATCCCCTTTGGGAATGAAATTCTGCTATTTGTACCCCTTTTACAGAATTTTACAGAAAATGAAGAGATGAATTGATGTATTTTTTTTATTGGATTATTGATTATTGGATTTGTCGGGACTGACGGGGCTTGAACCCGCAGCTTCCGCCTTGACAGGGCGGTGCTCTGACCAATTGAACTACAATCCCAGGGAAACGAAATACAGCATACATATTCTTCTGATTTCATTCAAACACTTTCTGTTTAGATTTTAAATTGGAATCGCCTCGTTGTAACAGAGTGCGAGTGGTAGGTAATATTGATATCCACGTGCATATATATTTTAGTGAGACTGGACGAATTACTAATTATCTTTTCGTTATTTCAAATAAAAATCTCAAAATCAATTGATAATCAACCTTTCAATGAAAAAAAAAAGACTCTTTTTTCTTTCTATTACTTTTTTTTTCTTAGACTTTCTACTTATAAATCCTGATATGAATCTAGATCGTCAGAAAGATCATAATTTGTGGTAAAAAAATAAAGCAAATCAAATAAATAACAAGTAGAGCAGAAATTTTGACTTCTTTTTTATCAGACATTTCGAAAGAACAAAGGGGTTATATCATTTCATGGCGGATCAGTGAATTATTGGGCCGAGCTGGATTTGAACCAGCGTAGGTATATTGCCAACGAATTTACAGTCCGTCCCCATTAACCGCTCGGGCATCGACCCAGGAAGAAAAAATGCCAGACTTCTTAAGAATCCCCCATCAACTTCCTTTCGTAATACCCTACCCCCAGGGGAAGTCGAATCCCCGCTGCCTCCTTGAAAGAGAGATGTCCTGAACCACTAGACGATGGGGGCACAGTTGCCCGATCGTCAGCATATTATACTCATAGTATGAACAGTTTTTTGAAATTGTCAATAGAATGAATTTCATTCGATTTTTCTATATTATTAGAATATAATAATTATTAGAATATAATAATATAGAAAAAAAAAATAGAAAAAATTATATATAATATATAATATATTTACTTTACATAGATTTGATGTAGAATCTATTTCTATAGATATAGATTATCCGCATGCTGGATCATTTCGGAATTGAATCAAATGGGCCCTTTTAACTCAGTGGTAGAGTAACGCCATGGTAAGGCGTAAGTCATCGGTTCAAATCCGATAAGGGGCTTTGTCCTTTTTTCATAAAC